TCGCTTCACATTATCTAGATCTAAACAACCAGTCAAGATATGATATATTGGTCATATCATTGTAGCAACTGAAATCTTTTTTGCATAAACACAAAAAAAAACCAAACCAATCTGATTATGAGTTTGGGAAGCGAAATCTAGAATGATGTGGATAAATGGAAGAAGGGTGAGAGAAAGAGATAAAAAGAACGCCAATGATATATGATTCCAATATAATATGTAAGGTCTATGAATCATTTCATAAAAAGCAATGTAATAAAGCATCAAACTAATTCCTCCCGAATTAAATGAATATGTTCATAGAAAAAAAATCAAGAGCCTAGAGCCAATAAAGACTGAGAAGATTGACTCAAGAACAGGAGCTCCATTGTATAATTCAGACCTAACCATTAATTGAGAAGCGATGGGAACGACGGAAACCTGTGAATACAGAAGATTCTATTAAAAACGAATCCTAATGATTCATTGAGTGGGATGGCGGAACAAACCAGGTATCAATTCATTTGTTCTGAAAGATCGTGGGCTAACCTTACAATTGAAATAGATATTGAAAGAGTAAATGTTCGCCCGCGAAAGCTTTATTTTACCGAATTGCTCTATTTTTTGAGCGATCCGATATGATAAAGATAAAACAAAATAAAGATTCGTTATAGCCTTATATATTATTATATTATAAATAAATTATAAATAAAAAATTACATTATCTAGAAATATACGTTTAGCTATATATCCAAAAGCTATATATAAACAAGATATAAAAATTTCTAATAGAAATAGATTAGATGAAAATTAGATGAAATATCAAAGAATCCCACGATTCAGTGTATTATTCAAAAAAATTGAATTTTATCTTAACTAAATTTTTTTGAATCATTTCATTCGCGAGGAGCTGGATGAGAAGAAACTCTCATGTCCGGTTCTGGAGTAGAGATGGAATTTTAAAAAGACCCATCCACTATAACCCCAAAAGAACCAGATTCCGTAAACAACATAGAGGAAGAATGAAGGGAATATCTTATCGAGGTAATCGTATTTGTTTCGGTAGATACGCTCTTCAAGCACTTGAACCTGCTTGGATCACATCTAGACAAATAGAAGCGGGGCGACGAGCAATGACACGAAACGTACGCCGTGGTGGAAAAATATGGGTACGTATATTTCCAGACAAACCAGTTACAGTAAGACCTACAGAAACACGTATGGGTTCGGGGAAAGGATCCCCCGAATATTGGGTAGCTGTCGTTAAACCAGGTAGAATACTTTATGAAATGGGCGGAGTAGCAGAAAATATAGCTAGAAAAGCTATTTCAATAGCGGCGTCCAAAATGCCTATACGAACTCAATTCATTATTTCGGGATAGGAATAAAAGAAAAAGAGGTCTTTGGGATGAAAAAAAATTGCAGGTTTCTTTTTTTGATTTTGGACAAACAATATTTCTTTTTTTTTCCTTCGTTCTTTGCATTGAAAAATCGAATAAAAAAATGATATGATTCAACCCCAGACCCATTTGAATGTAGCGGACAACAGCGGGGCCCGAGAATTGATGTGTATTCGAATCATAGGAACTAGTAATCGCCGATACGCTCATATTGGTGACGTTATTGTTGCTGTGATCAAAGAAGTAGTACCAAATATGCCTCTAGAAAGATCAGAAGTAATCAGAGCTGTAATTGTACGTACCTGTAAAGAACTCAAACGTGACAACGGTATGATAATACGATATGATGACAATGCTGCAGTTATTATTGATCAAGAAGGAAACCCAAAAGGAACTCGAATTTTTGGTGCGATCGTCCGGGAATTGAGACAGTTAAATTTTACTAAAATAGTTTCCTTAGCCCCTGAGGTATTATAAGACGAGACCATGATATAGTTATAGTAAGCGAATGAAATAGATTAATTAGTAGATTGTGTTTCACGCATATACCTTTAATTTAATATTTAATAGAATTCATAAATAAAAAAATAAAAAAGAGCATGTTGATTATATCAAAATTAGCAGGCACCAATAATTTTAGTTCATCATGGGCAGGGACACTATTGCTGACATAATAACCTCTATACGAAATGTCGACATGGATAGAAAAGTAACGGTTCGAATAGCATCTACTAATATCACCGAAAACATTGTTAAAATACTTTTACGGGAAGGTTTTATCGAAAACGTGAGGAAACATCAGGAAAGCAACAAATATTTTTTGGTTTTAACCCTGCGACATAGAAGGAATAGGAAAGGAACATATAGAACTATTTTAAATTTAAAACGGATCAGTCGACCTGGTCTACGAATCTATTCTAACTATCAACGAATTCCTAGAATTTTAGGTGGTATGGGGATTGTAATTCTTTCTACTTCTAGAGGTATAATGACAGACCGAGAGGCTCGCCTAGAAAGAATTGGTGGAGAAATTTTGTGTTATATATGGTAATCCTTCTGATATTCGAATTGGATCCGGAACTTCCTATTTGTGAAAAAAAAAAGAGAAAGGGCGGGTTGTC